CTTGATGAAGAGCAGCTGGAACTGATGCTAGTAGTTGCATGGGCTTTATGGAGTGATAGAAATTTGCTGCTGTTCCAGGACATACAGAACTATCCTGTGGATGTGGTGAACAAAGCAATCAGCTTCTTCTAATAGTATAAGAAGGAGAAGCTACAAATTGTGCAAACACCTATTGGCAGGCCCCACCCCATGGTGTTTATAATTTTAATACTGATGCTGCTATTTTTAACCAGCAAGGGATTGGCTGCTTGCTTCATCCCGCCCTTCCTTCCCTCACCTGTCCCACGCGCTCTTTGATGCCGAAAATCCTATGTTCTGAGTGACCATGAACACACTGCTTGAGACCCTTCTTTCTTGTGAATGGGTACGAAAGAAAGCAATTCTTCGCATCACTCCTTCCTTGGATTAGTAAACTACTATCGATAATTCGTGGAGGGTTCTTCAAGGGCCCTGACCGATAGGAATCAAGGATGAGTCTCTACATCTATCTTATATCTGTTCATTTAGGATTAAAAAGGCTTTAGGAAGACAATGAGATCTCAGACTTTCCTGAAAGCTTAGTAAGGGAGTCCTAAGTCGAATAGCCTTATTCAATGATTTTTGAGTGAATACCCGAAAGAATGGACAACCCACGGGGTCACTCTGTCCTTAAAGACTCATGTTATCGTTCACGCTTCCCGGCCAGGGATTCAATACCTAAAAGGCAGCTACATGTCTACTATTTATTCATACTTTAGAAATGAAGGACTCTCTCTATCCTGAGTTACTCAACCAGACCCGGACCTTACTCATACTTACTTCCCGGTACTCAAATCCGCTATTTCTCAACCGGACTCGAAGACAGTGGTCTAACCATTTCAAAGTCGAGGAATGGCAGAAGATTGCAAAGACTCGAGAACAGAAAGGGCATTGGCATCGGGGCTAGAAAGCAAGCAAGAAAGGAAAGCTAGAGAGAGATAGCCCTTTTCTAAAGTATATATAACCATTCTAAAGGCTTATAATCAAACGGACTCTCAAACCATAAGGCATGGGGTTCGCTTGAAAGTTAAATTCATGAGCTTGTTAACGGTACCTGGGCACCTCTTGCTAGCTGTTCTACCGCCATCTTTGATGGCCTGTAGCTTGATTTCGAACAGAGAAATTGCTTCTTTCTATTAAAGGATAGACGAGCACACGTACGCGAAAGAAAGCCAAGGAAAGAGCGGCAAAAGCTTTTTCTCTTTTATTTAAAGAAGTAGATGCCATGAGGATGCCCAATGGAGAATAAGATGTCAGCTGGGGGATTCAAGCTCTATACCTTACCTCTCCCAAAGGGCAAAGAAAAGGCCTATAATCAACGCAAAGGGGAGCTCTAAGGATAGGATACAGGCAGGGATAGAAAGATAAGAAAGAAAGGCAAAGGTTCATTAGCTCCATAGTTGCTAACAGGTAGGGGCTGTTACTGGTCCGCAGATGAACTTAATCTCTCAAGTTGTTGAGCAGGAATGGGAACCTAGCAGATGCACTCATAGCTGATGCTAATGATTTAGAACATTGAAAAAAATATAGTATAGAAAACGACTCCAAAAAAGTCAAATGCAAGAGAGGTTGGTAACTAGGTTTTCGGGTCCTGACAAAGGATGGAAACCGGCTTTCCTTAATCCCGATAAGGGTGCGGGAGGAAAACAGCCAGATCTATGGCTGATAGATGGGGAACTACCAACCTCCACAGGAGCCGCTAGCTCTCTAATGAAATAAAGTCCCGGATGCAGTAGAGCTAAAATCTCACCGGAGGAAAAAACTTTAATTCTTCCGTCTTGAAAGCGAGTGAGCAAGCCCCATCCTCTTGGGAGTTTCCAACCTAGTCCTAAGGGCAGGGTTTGCGGGTAGGCAAGCTAGAAGCGACAGAGCCGATTCTTATCTTAAGTTTAAGTACCCGACCAGTAGTATGACCTAATCGATTTAGTTAACTTCATAAAGATACAGAATGCCTTTCAATTCAGGGGAAGAATATATGACAATTGAACTGAAAACTTAAATCTCAGTCTCAAGGGAAGTTAGTACTTTCATCAGCCGAAGAAGGCTGAATATGATCAATAGCTTGATTTAACTCCAGCGAGCCATAGAGCAGCTTTGAGGTTCCCAAGCGGTGCGGTAAAGACCATACAGGAGTTTAATGCTCACGGAAATTCCCACTTGCTTTGCGGGAATTGAAAGCCTCTTTGCTATACTAGCCCTTGACCAGTGAGTGAGCCTAGACTCTCTCTATTCGAGTGAGTTCCACTTCTCTTGAAGCGTAATACCCTTACTGCTAGTTTCCTATTCCCGAATCTAAGGGTTAGCTTTCTATCTCTCTTAAAGAGGGTCCTCGTAGCGCTTTCCTCTCACTGTTATTGCCCGGTACCCTAGCTAGATTCAAGTTCTCCTCCCCATTCTTTTAATGGTAGCAATGGATCCGGAACAACTTCTGACCGCTTAACCACACTACACTCAGATTTATTCAGTCGGAAGACTGCTATTGAATTAGCGCTTTCAAAGGGCGACTCCACTGCTATTGATAAGTGCAGCTAACCTCTTGTTAGCAGCTTCTCCCGTCTTTCGATCAGACTCTGAACACGAATTGTGTCAGAAATCCGCCGTAGGCTGGGCTCTTCCCCTATAGTATTAACCAAGAAGCGCCTATATAGTTCGCTTTATCGTTCGCTATCTGGTAATAAGGGGTGGGTTAATACGGGAATCTCTGGGGCCGCGGGGGGAACTTCAGGAGCATCAATGACAGGTGCTGGGGCATTGTTGCCTACTGTAGGCGGGGACGGTGGTCCGTCCACTCCCACCCCATCGCACGGCGCTATAACCATAAAGTGATCCCCCCACAAAAGATAATGGTACCAAAAGGGGAGTCAGATGATGAGGAGATTCCCACGTATTAAAGAGTGGGGTGAAGGCGAAACTAGTCAACACATTCTAATAATACCGAGAAGAGAATGGAGGAACCCACTGATGGAACTAAAGGGGAGGGGAACTATACCGGAGTTTACAGAAGCAATGCGGAGATAGCGGACTGAAAGCCCATTGTGGAAGGTGACCGAAAGAGTGCAGTTTTTGGAATGGAAGCTAAGAATGAAGAGGGGTCAAGTACCTTTAGCGCAAATACGGAAACCAGCCGCAGCAAATGCTAGTCAGATACCGTACATTCTAGGCCAAAAAGTAAAAAGTTAGAATAAACAAAGAGAATCATAAAGGAAAGGGAAAGGCAGAAAGAAGAGGCGGGATTCCTTTTCACAGCCCTTTACGTAGCGTGATGATCTCCTCGGGGGCTTACTTAGCCCCCATCCCCATTGTCAAGTGATGGAAGATCAGACTAGAGATCAAGCACATCGGACGGTATCTGAAGGGTTATCTTGGTATCAGATCAATTGAATTAGCTAGCCTAACCAAGGGATCAAGAAAGGTAAGACCTACACCAACAGAGCGAGCGAGTCTTCCAGTGAAGCAAGAGTATACACAGTAGGTTCCATTGGAGAAGGAGCTCACAAGCCGAGTCTCTCCGCGGAAGCCGTGGGAATTTCCTTTTTTACAAGTCTGGAAAGAAAGTTGGGACAGAGGCTTCCTTTCCTAATTCCAATCGTGACATCGGTAATCCCACATCCTGAGATAAAGCCAGTCTGATTCACGTGCAGAACCTTTTTGTCCAATTGCTTAAAGCTCTGTCAAAGAAGCATTCTATTCCCGAAAGTGCGGATTTGAGCCTAAGACAACTGGGTTTACTTACAGGGGTTATTCCCGTATGGATGTAACTTTTTTTCCGCTAGTCTGTCCCGTAGTTCAAGCGTGAAAAAGAAGTGCCACTAACCTTCCCTTCTTTCGATTTCGAGTAGGAGTTCAAACTAGGTATTCTGCGATAGGAGATAATCTAGGAGTTTATAGAGTTACATCCAATTCTCCAACAATTATCGTAGAGTGCTGTTCGAAATAGCTCTTGTGGACTGTAAGGTTTTGGGCATCGTACGAACCCTAGTCGAAGGTTCCTCTGCACGAAAGGCAATCGAGCTGCGTCCCGGCGAAATCTGACCCGATTCTTGCCACTCTCGCACAACACAAAGCCATCTTACGTTCAACCTAACCGGTGGCGTACTTTGAGGGGAGAGTACTCCCGTGCGCCCATACTGGTGTGGACCGTTCTTGCCTATTGGAATCTCTGGCTGCCGCTTTACATGGATCCCTCGTTTGAGTGCTTGTTCTTGAGCTTCATCTCCCTCCATTTTACTATAGTCTGGGGAGTTTATTGGAAAACCTTTTCTAAATTTTAGTCTTCTTTTTTTATTTCATATACCCGCTCAATGGAAATTATGGGATTCCATATATAATTTTAATATTTCCCTACAAAGCAGCTCTCTTGAACATGAATCACCTCTTCCCATTGATTTTATCCTTGTCAAAATGAATGAAGTTAAAGCCATACCCGTTTCAAATTCAAAATTTTTTGAGAAATTCAAATGTTATAAGTCAGGAACGCTATGTGAATAGGGTCTTAAAGCCCTCACCCAGCAAGAAAACGTATGCGCGAGACTAAGGCAGGCTATAGGCTTTATAGCGTTAGGGCTTTAGTTTGATTGCAGAGAGAGGAAGGAACGATCTCTAAAATGGGATTCGGAGTCGGGTGACTAGTGGTGCGGTGGACAATGACGAGCGTGACTGGCGTTTGTCCCATACAGAATAACTTATAGTGGAAGTGAGGCGAGGAGGCAATAGATTCATCTTGTCATGGAAGATAGACATGAAGGATAAGGCTTTGTAAGAGTGACCGGAGGAGCTAATAGTTTTAGTTTAACCGCCCATGCCGATCTGCCAACTTTCAAGGACTTACTTTCCGCTGACACCTAGTTGTTTCCTGCGGCTCGTCTCACGACTGGGTCAAAGCGGGGTCCAACCAATCTACGCATAGAATAAAGCAATCGGCAACCGAAACAAGATAAACCGCTCGAAAAAAAGTAAAGCACTCTGATAGCACAGGCCCTGTTTAAGCTTCGATCAAAGCAATCAGGTATGGTGGCTTAGGAGTTTGAGTCGTATTATCAATCTTAGCCAGCACGAAAAGGGCAGAACCTAATCAACAAAAAAGAATAAACGAATAGAAAGAGGGGGTTTACCTATGAATGTAGTTCTTCTTTAGTCATTCCCTAACCTTTTCTCATATTAGCGTAAGCTACCGTTTAATATGAATAAAGAATTTTCTTTCCGAACCTAAGGCTAATAGCTCCCGTGCTGCTTTTGACTCCTACTCAATGAATCCGAAGCTGTGGTATGGGTGTCCCGTGGATGCGCCTGCGAGTGAAGCAATGAGAATTGTTGATTCATTTTACACATGGAGAAGGGAATCGAAGATGGATGGAATTTCTTCAATTCAAAATATCCATTGCGTTCTTTTCTATTAATATTAAAGCTTGGTCACCAGAATGTTAATTGAAGAAATGTCTTCCCCGTGGCCAGAGTAAAGTGTTTGCTATTCCAAAGGGTGCTTCTCTGATCTTCAAGCTTTCCCGTGGTGCGCAAATTAAACTATTTTCTTGCCTTCACCCGGCCGATTAGTAAAGATTCCGGCTTCTCAATCGATTGCGTTTCGTATTATAAGATCAGGGGAAAAAGGCATCCATTCAAACAGCTCCCATTCCTATGTTGACACCAAGAGAAAGCCTAAGAGAAGAACATGCTACCAGTCCTAGCTGGCACCGATGCCAAGGGAAAGCATTTCAAGAAGAGACAACCAGTACGCCTACTTAGCAATTCCTCGTAAATAAAGATGCCGAAAGTCAGACAATAGATAGAGAGTCTCAGATCATAAGTAGTTCTTTGAAATAGAAAATAGGGACCTTTTTCACCGACATAGTCAGAAGCTATGGATGTTGAAAACGCACAAGCGAAGCGCCTTAGTCAGCGGAAGGGAAGAAGTCACCCTCAATTCGATCTAGCAAGAAATGCTTTACCGATAAAGTCAAGCGAGAGACAGTAGATTCCTTCTTAGGGTTCCAATAAATTCGACTAGTGCAAAGAAAGATGCAGTATCCAGTTGTAGAGCGACGCAGCAGAGGGAAGTTGGCACGATTTGTAATCCCTAGGGTATCGATGTCGGAGAAGGGGATCACTCAATGCTGCTACAGGCACTCATGAGTTCGGATTGGGTAGCGTGAAGGAGATAATAGAAGGAACCGCCGAAAGTAGTTCAGTTTTACCAGGTCTTCCTGAGTACAAATCTCCTCATCCAATAGCATTCTTAGTTAGTACCATTCTTATAAGCCTGTTTTTGACGAGTGAAGCGGCTAGGCTACATGCTTAGCCTAGTATTCCCGGATTGGTATTGGATAAGAAAGATTCCGCTTTCTTCCCACTCATGAAGCATGCAGAACAATAAAGTGGGGGGAGGGCTTCTGTGGAAAAAGGGGAAGTTTGGGACGAGAGGGACTAAAATAGTAGTCACCAAACCCAAATTTTACTATGTTAAGGCGAATTGATAATTAAAGGTACTTCCATGTGTATAAAAGCACAAGGGGAGGAGGCCCCTAGTCCAAGTATCATAGCATAGGAGGGTGAACTTGGGCTGGGGGGAAGGGGAAGTGGTCCTATCCGATGTGGGTGTGCCAGAGGCTACGGTTTTAGCTTATTTGAAAGTAAAGTCTAAAGTGTGCCTCTCTTCTCGTGAAAGGGAGCTAGCGGTACCGGAAAAACTTCCTTCACTTCAGGCTAGCTACAATTGGCATATCCACCACTTGAATGATTCTAGACGTTTTACAGCAAGAGAAAGCAAGCAAGAAAACGACACTAAACAAGCAATAATACTGAAGAAGTGGTCACCCACCGCTTAGGCGGGAATCCATAGCTATAGTGGGGAGCCTGTCTCACTGGGAGTCAGTTACAACAAGATTGAAACTAGAACTGCGGAACGGACTGAACCAAAGGCTCTTCCCGGGAAGCGACTAGTTAGTTGAGAACCCTCTGCTTCTGACCCACGTAAGTTGCATGGTCACCTTCCTCATCCCCTGAATGAACTCCTGCAACTGATCTCCCACTCGGGAAGTTCAACTAAAGGCAAGGCAAGGTTTTCAAACTAAATTGTCCGAGAAGATCTTATTCTTAGGACTTCAAATCATTCCCCTGCCTGCTGTAGCCCTTTCAAACTAACCCTATCCCGTCGCTTTCTCATATGAGATAAAAGCACTCTCTCATTATTGCTAATTAAGTGGCTCTCTCACTTGACGAAGCGCGCAAGCAATTTATCTTCTCTTTCTAGTAGGGCTAGGAGTTACTGAACAGCCACCCTAACCTGGTCGGTGTGTGGGAATGACTTAAGGCTAAAGAAAATTTTCTTTAGCTCTACGGATGACTAACAAGGCAGGATCCAAGCGGGTGACTGCCGAGCAGCAGCACTGCTCGCCCTGGCATAGCCGTATGATTTCGTCACAGATTGTATTGTCTGTCTGGACTGTCTAATCCCGGCTTGTAATGGCATCAGGGCTAAAGCACATACATATGGAGAGGTGCAAGGATGTGCACTAGATTCTGATTTACTTACCAAAATCTACCAGCGGTCTTTTCGGTATGGTACGAATGAAGATTTTTCAACCCGTATGGCCGAGCTTCCTGTAATACCATCAAATTTGGGGGTCTCACTCCTATAAACATATGCATATGGATCTGTCTCTACGACCTTAGCCTTCAAAGCTTTCCGGTTCTATTCCTTTTTTGAATAAAGGCTTGTTATCGACGAATAAGCTCCTTAGACTTTGCCCTAAAAGCTCATCCTAAGGAAAGTCGTTTTCACTCGGGACTTCTTTCTATGCTAGCATGCTTCTACTTCTATTCTTGATCTGGATTCTTAAACCTTTATTCTAAGATAAGATGCCAGTCTATAAATCCGTACTTGTTGACTAAAAGACTTTCGGCGGATTTAGAATCAATCAATCCCATCCGTCTATTAGTTAAAGCGTATTCTCTAACAGCGGATTCTTGCTAACAGAAAGATAACCGCCTATTCTATCAAGCAGTCAATTCAATAACAGACGATTTGCTGCAAAGAGACGATTCGGTGCGCATTTCATGCTACTCCACGGTGGCTAGCTTTCCTGCTTCTGTGCTTGCTATTAATTCCTAGATGCGCGTAATCGTCTTCTGAGGAGATATCTTTTCTTTATGTGTTATAATACGAAAAAAGGTTAATTCTACTTAAGAAGAAGTCTTATTTAAAAAAATACACAAACCCTTATTTGTTAAATGAATGAATGAATTATCAAACACTTAATTGAATAAGTTCAGGGCTAACAGTCTTAATAAAGCCAATAGTCGCCCCTGATTCGGATGTTACGATAAATCTGTCCTCTTATTCTGATGCCGCAGAAGAGAAGGGAAACCCTGACCGAAGGTAGCACATAAGACGATGTGTAAAGCGTATAGCCAGCCGATGTAATCGAATCCTTCTGTTCCTAAGGGAAGGGGCTTACTCATATATATATAATATAATATAAAAAAGAAAGTTTGCACTTAATCTATTAAGGCCAATCTTCTGATCTTCAACTATTCTCACCCCTCGGAGTCTAAAAAAAAAGATGTGTATCTTGCTATTGGTATCAATCGGTCCTCTCTTTCCTTTTGGTGGCGCATGCTTAGATTACCCTTATTCTTCATCTTCTCTACCCTTCGGTTGCTTAGGGCGCCCAGAGGGATTCGCCTCTAGGAGAATAGTTATTGATCACATAGCTTGGGTACTAGAAGTTGCTGATCGTATCATTCGGGCAGAGCCTGGGTCCCTTAGTATTATGTATAGCGCAGCTCCCTCTTTCTTTTGCTAGTTTTGTTCCGATCGATGAAGGAAACCCTTCTCTTACTGGAGCGCGCGGATTCGTTTTCATATTTAACTGGGATCGGTCCTAAGGCGCGTGCTTCAATATTGTCTTGATTGGCAGTCGCTCTTCTGTATTTTAAATCTTCAGAGATACCCTCAGAGTTCTGTCCTGAATGGGAGGGTTTTTGAGTCAAGTCAAGAAGAAGAAAAAGACAGTCCCACAAAGGAATCTTGGACAATGGGCACAAGTCTTTATTAAAGAATTAGTATCTCCATTATAATAAGCATTTCTATCAGCTCTGCTCTTTTGTCTCCTGAATATCATCTCGAGACCCAAACTACGAGATCCGGATTGGAACCAACGCATATTGATTCAAAGCTTATGGCCCTTCAATACAACCCCCCTCTGTATAAAACCTTAAGTGAGCGGTGCGAGTCTACAATCGCTTGGCTGACTCGCTAGCCCTTATGGAATAAATACTCAGCCGCTCTAGTACACATGCTAGTACACCGAAGCACAGAGTCGCTTGTCATCGAGAGATTGGACATCCCAGCCACAGCACAGAGAGCCCTTCCGTCGAACGGGACTCATTCATCTTCTTGGATGAAGACTATCGAGAGTTGGAACATGATGAACTATCACCAGTCAAGATTACGAGGACGATGGGAACCTTGGTATTATGATTTCTACAATTACCTCAAGGACGGGTTCATATCAGAGTACGCCACTCGTGGAGGAGAGCCTGGAGGAGAACTTGCCCGACGATTTGTGATCTTGGGAGATGTCCTTTACAAAAGGTCCTTCAAGGGGTACTCGCCCTTCCTTATACTTAATAGGAAGAAGGAGCGCACATTGTTGAACAAGCTCATTCAAGAGGCAAGGCCCCCCTATAAAAAAAAAGCGTACCTTCGAAGGCATGATTGCTGCGATCAGGAGCTGCTTAACATAATTGAGAACAGGAGATCAGAAGATTTTGTGGAGGATAAAGTCCAAAGTGAACCAACACTGGGATCTGATCATAGCCGCTGTGAGGATGCAAAGGCGATAGTTTTTCGATTCGGCAAACATGAGATGTGTCCCACACTTTAAGAAGTACATCGAATTTTTTAGATATCCCGTAATGTCCTTTTTGTACCTAGAGAAGGACGACCTCGAGAGAGCAGACGACCGGTAGAGTAGGTGCTCCATATCGTTCCTGCTGCGTAGGTCTAAGGTAATTAACAGTGCTAGCAGAGAATCAGTAGGCCCTCACCCTTCTCTAATAGGGGCAGTGCCACCTATAGAACGGGAATGTTCATCCTCTCTTAAAGTCCTTTAGGGATTTAGAGTCGGGAATAGAGCTGTGGCAAGCAATATAGATCGCCCCTTACGCTCTCTCTAAAAAAAGCCCTTCTTAGTAAAGCTTCGGCCCTATGGAGAAAAGGGAAGTGCAGATCTGGAGTGTTTGGACGAGAAAGAAAGGCTTTGCAGCAAGCTGAGTTGTACCGCAATTTTCTTTTCCGGGCATACGAGAAAAGAGTCCAGCCGAGCATATTTGTTTGCTAGTTTCTTGATCCCGGAAATCTTGTACTCAGAGTCACGGATAAAGTTTACTACCCAGCGACGGAGTGGATGACCCCCCGTTCTTTCTAGTGGGTTTTATCCCGTCCCTTTTGGGACCATTCACCCTTTTCCAAGCATAGGTAGAACCCCTCTTTCCCATACACAACGACGGTTCCAAGCAAGATGAGTAGTTTATAGTCGACTCAATATCAACGAAACCCCCCCATTTTATCTTTTTAGTACCGATGGTCTTGTAGTGCACCCTTCATCGAAAGAGTAGTTGAAAGACCCACCTCTGAATAAACCTTTAGGTTGGGAGATATCAAAGGGGAACCTCGCCTAGCTTATCTGTCCCTGTATTATTCAACTCATCTGTCCACTTATCTTGTTCAAAGCAGAAGGAAGATTTGAATCCTTTCTTTCGAGGGTAATCCGCCAGTCTCTAGACTGGAAAAGATTCAATCCACTTCTTGACCAGCTTCTTAGGTGCTGCTTAGGCCTGCTTCTATGTCCTGTAACTTCTAAGGCTTCTCACAGGCATTTGCTTTAAAGGGGCTTGTTGGCCCCCTTCTTAGTTAGCTCTTTATGTCTGCTTTAAGCTTCGTCGGACATTTTATGGCCCGTAGCTTACAACATCTTATGAGAAGGGCCTGTAGCTCGATACAATTGTTGGCCAGTTGCTTACTTGCGTACGGGCAGACGTATTCAGCCATTCCCATCCCTCATCAGGGCCCAGCTTGACAAAGATTTTGATGTGGATGAGAGGGGGAGCATCTTTTTTAGATATCCCCGCAATTAGAGCTATTAGATGAGAAGAGACTTCGCGCCATGGAACATGTCCAAGTCTACCAGAAAATTCCAGTGCATTCCAAAATCAGGTAATATAGAGAAAGTTCAACATAGGGGAGAAAGTCTTGAAAAAGATTCTTTCCGGACGTGAGCCTCATCCAAGATGGAAACTCCATTTTGTGCTCGCTCTCTTCTGTCATGCGCATCATGGCTGGGTGAGTTGGCCCATTGCGAATTCTTCCAATCTGGTCATGCACTTTTTTCAGATGCGGAACCTGGGAGCTTTCCTCTTCAAAATAGGGGTTAAGGGGGGTAAGGAAGGTGCCGAGATCGTAATAGAAAGGAGTTGATAGTCCCGTCTGCTAGGCTTTTCCGAACTTCCCTTCTTCTGCCCGTTAAATCCTTTTCTTCTGCTTTTTCCCAACGATATATCCCCATTCTTTAAAAAAAAGAAAGCATATATTAGTTCCAGAGAATCATCCGAACATTCTGAGATACGGTTGTCAAATGGGAGAAGAGGAACGAGAGGCGTCCCTAAGCTTTCCGGCTCACTAGTAAGTGACGAGGGGTTTGAATTTCATTCTCAGAACCTCCTTCGAATTACAGAACTGGAGGGGGTCTCACAGGCATCTCTCTTCGAGCGGCAGTGCAAGCTCGGATGGTGTTAGCGCTGGCAGAAGGTCCGAAGATTCATTTCAAAAAATAGGAATGTCAGAGCAGTTAGTCCGCATGTCCCTAACTACCTTGTTCCTGATTGGATTGCTTTCTTAGTGTGGCATCTTTTTGTTCGCTGTCCACTAGTGAGATTATCATATATAAATGTAGATAGAGAAAGAGGCTAAGCCTACGTAACGCTATGGGAACAGCTTTTTTTGTCCGCTTTCAGCTATGCTATATAGATGCGCTACCTTGTGAAAGAAAACATCATATGTAAGTAAGTAGCATCTAGAATCGAATCCAGAGCAGCTAAGAAAAAAAAATCGAGTAGCTTGCGGGCCGGTCGTCAGTTCAGACTAGCTGGTCAGTGGGGGTCAGAGAGTGTTCCGTTAGTGTTCTCACAGTCTCAGTGCGACCTTGCTTGGTCAACAATTTGGAGAGTTTGCGAAACGAAGACTTTCGAGAACAAATATTAAACCGGGAAGAAAAAAGGGGAAAAAGTAAAGAAAGTAACAATAAGGCGCATATGGCACGAAAAGGAAATCCGATTTCGGTAAGACTCGATCTGAATCGTAGTTCAGATTCAAGTCGGTTCAGTGAGGGCGACCGCGAAAGTCACCGAATGGGTCAGTCTTTTCCTTCAGTTTGTCCTATATATGTTGAATAAAAAAGCTTGGGATGGGAGGACGTAGCAGATGTCCGGGACGGACACGACTTCTTCTAACGCTAGAAGACCACTGGAAGAGACCCGGGACCAGAGCATGTCGTGAAAGAAGCACACCGGGCGTGCTTCGACCGTGTCTCCGGGGCACAGTTGAATGTAGATATCATGAACGCGAGGTGCAGGATACCAGGCCGAGAAACCCGGCACCCCCTATGTGCCGATCGCTAGCGCATCCAGGGCCCCGGCGCCCTGCGGAGCTGGAGAGGCCTAGCCTGATCTGAGAAGTGCTAATTCGGTTCGGATAGACTTCATTCAAGAACGCCGCCGCCCCTGGAATCAATAAGAAAACTAGTGCTAAGTTTCAGATCAGTGAATAAACCGAAACGAAAGAAGAAAGAGACCTTTCTCGCTCGGCGCCTAAAGCGCACTATGCTCCGCTTCAACAAATGAGAGTTTTCGGTGGAACCGGTGAACCACGCGAGCTGGTTAGATGCGTGGGACAGAGGGCTCATAGTACCTGCTAGCGCAGCTATGCAGTGGAAGGGAAGGAGCCTAAATCGACCCCCTTATTTTTTTTATTTATTTTTTAAATAAATAATAAAAAAGTACAAAGAGATTAGACTCTCGGATGAGACTAAGCAGCCACCGACCGTTCCGACGCGCCCCTGACCTATTTTTTTTATTAAGACCGAAAACCTATCTAAAATGGAGCCTAGTTTAGGCTGTCAAACAAATGATAAAATAAAAAATATTTAATATAACCACTAGTAGGGATATGGATGGAGTCTCGCTCAGTAAAGAGAGTTGTAGATTCCTAGAAAAGGAGAGGAGCCTTGACTTTCTATGATGTTCTTAGTCAAGAAGCGCTAACGCTGCAATCTTTCTAAAGCAAGAAGCGAGAAAGTTTACTTTGAGAAAGAAGGTGCTTGTTGCCGCTTTCTTCTTTTTTTATAGTAAGTAAGTAAACTTGTTTTGTTTTAGTTTATAAGGCGAAAGGTTGCTATTTTTATAATTATTATAGCGTTAGCGCTTTAGTTTTCAATAAGTTTAGGCTTGACTAAGAACATAGAAATGTTGAATCAGGGTGCGCAGGGAACCCTATACAAAGGGCCTTTCCCTTCAAATGACAACTGCCTCTTCCTGCTGCGAAGGCCTTGCACGAAACCAACCCCCCCACCCCCGATCCAGTACCAGTTGTTTCGCTGGTAGGCCCACTTAGGTTAGGGGGGCATTGTCCCTCAGTTCTTACCAACCTCCGGTGTGTAATCGACATGTTGCTAACTTCAACTCGGTTGAATAAGAATCATTGATTCCCTTTGCTGTCCATTTATTATTCATTCAGGGCGCTCGGCCGGTGCTCCTTTTTTAAACCAGAACAACTCTGAACGTTAGAGAAGAGAAGATAAGGGAAGACCACCTGAGCGAACCGACCGAGGGGACTTGACTTATTCGAACCGAACGATAGCGGCTTAAAGCTAAGCCTATCACGAGCAGCGTCGCTGCTTGATCGGCGGGGAGAAGCATCTCAAAGTATGGGGCAAAGGATCAAGCGCTTTGACTTTGTCTCCCGGGATTCACCACAGGTTGGGTTTGAGAGCCGTGTGATGGGTGACTATCCAGCACGGTTCGGAGAGCACTTTTTGTCAGCGTTGGTGAATGGAAGCCCCTCTATCAAGAAAGAAGCGGCTATTCCCACGGCGGAGTCACCATTGACTCTATTTATTATTATGGTAAATTAGTTTATCAAGATGTCAATCTGAGATCTTATTTCGGTTCGATACGTCCACCTGCGAGACTAACCTTTGGCTTTCGTCTCGGTAGGTGTATTCTTATACATTTTCCCAAAAGAACATTCATTCATTTCTTTCTTCCCCGTCGACCACGACGACTGAAACGACGCGATAAATCCAGACCCGGAAAGGAGAAGGGCCGGTGGTGGGCATTTGGGAAAGTCGGGCCGATCGGGTGTCTTCATTCCAGCAACAAGAAAGAAGAAGAACGAAACGAAGTGAGAGGCCGGAGGGCAGGGAAAAGAGTCGAGTCGATCAGGCTCGACGACCGGGAGAAGCAAAACGAAATTAGGATTTGGCCGAAAAAGAAGCAACGCTATGGATACCATGACCGATCACCATCGATAAAGAAGAATCTTTCTAAATCACTTCGGGTCAGCGGGGCCTTCAAGCATCCGAAATACGCCGGGGCTGTAAATGACATAGCGTTCCTGATAGAAAATTACGACTCCTTCAGAAAAACTAAGTTTTTTAAGTTATTTTTCCCCAAGAAGTCCCGCTCCGACGGCCCGACGAGTCATCTATTTAAAAGGACCCTCCCTGCAGTGCGCCCCTCCTTGAATTATTCGGTCATGCAATACTTTTTTTGTAGAAAGAACCAAATGCATTTCGACCCCGTCGTAGTTCTCAATCATTTCGTGGCACCGGGCGTGGCTGAACCATCTACGATGGGGGGAGCGAATGCGCAGGGAAGAAGCTTAGATAAGAGAATACGTTCTCGCATCGCTTTTTTTGTAGAAAGCTCGACCAGCGAGAAAAAGTCTTTGGCCGAAGCCAAAAAGAGGTTGACCCACTTCATTCGCTTGGCGAATGATCTTCGCTTCGCGGGAACAACAAAAACCACCATCTCGCTCTTTCCTTTCTTCGGTGCTACCTTTTTCTTTCCAAGGGATAGAGTTGGGATTTATAATAACCTTTTTTTTGAGGATGCCCGGGAACCACTCCTAGGTCAATTAAGGATCAAATGTTGGAACCTCATGGGTAAGGATAAGGTAATGGAATTGATAGATAAATTCATAGACCTAGGTAGGATAGGAGAGTGGATAAAGGGAATAGAGATGATGATAGAGATCATACTGAGAAACAGAAAAATTCCGTACGGGTACAACTCTTATTTGAACGAAGTGAAAAAAATGCGATCTTTGTTGTCTAATAGAACAAACACTAATACCTTAATTGAGTCGGTCAAGATCAAATCTGTTTATCAAAGTGCTTCTCCGATTGCTCAAGACATCTCTTTTCAACTGAGAAAGAAAACAAGATCATTTCGTTCCATTTTTAGTAGAATAGTTAAGGATATTCCATTAGTAATGAAAAAAGGGGTTGAGGGGATCCGTATATGTTGTTCAGGTCGATCAGAAGGCGCAGAAATAGCTAGAACTGAATGCGGAAAGTATGGAAAAACATCTCGTAATGTATTTAACCAGAAAATCGATTATGCTTCTGCGGAAGTATCTACTCGTTACGGAATCTCAGGTGTCAAAGTGTGGATTTCATATAGTAAAAAAAAAAAAAAAAAGGGACGTGCTATATCCGAAACGTACGAAATTTAGTAAATATCGTAAAGGCAGATGTAGTAGGGGTTGCAAACCAGACGGAACAAAACTAGGTTTTGGAAGATATGGCACTCAAAGTTGTAGAGCTGGTCGTCTTTCATATCGAGCCATTGAAGCAGCGCGTCGGGCTATAATCGGGCACTTCCATCGTGCTATGAGCGGACAATTCCGAAAAAATGGTAAGATATGGGTAAGAGTTTTCGCAGATATCCCTATTACCGGGAAACCTACAGAAGTAAGAATGGGAAGAGGAAAAGGAAATCCTACGGGTTGGATTGCTCGTGTGTCCGCGGGACAAGTCCTATTTGAGATGGATGGTGTGAGTTTGTCAAATGCTCGACAAGCCGCTACATTAGCGGCGCATAAACCATGTTCGTCAACCAAGTTTCTTCAGTGGTCGTAACGTAATTGGTTAGTGGGGAAAAACCAGGCCGGGACTCAAAAGAATTAGGCGAAGGGTTTGTTCCTGAACGAGGGAAGTGGAAAGACACTAAGGGAGAGGGATATACTCCTTTTTGAATCGCCGAAATTGTACGACTGTTCCAGGCGTACGACCCTGATACGTTACGGTTTTTTTCGGGTACTCTTTCCTGTGATTGTATTGGATATTCTTCTTTATGATCACAAGGTGGTGCGGTGCTTGGGCAGGTCTTCTCTTCTTACGTTCGGACGTGACAGGGAAGCCAGGAGGTCCAGGGACATAGCCGACCGATGCACTCCCCATCCAGCAGAAAGAGAGGGGAACGCAGCCCCCGCCGCCATATGAGTCGGATACTATTATAGTTTTACTCTTGTGGGAAATTAAAGATGTCTTTTTTTGTTTTGGCGATAATAACTTCTGGGAGGGTGAATCCCAGGTTCCACCACAAGAAAGAAGGACAATAGGTAGTTCCCTACGAGGAAGTGCTGCCCAAAAGGGACTACTCTACATCGGCCGGGATTGGACACTAGTCCTTCAAGTCTTCAAAGATCGGATTCAATCGATTATTCGCATTCAACTTGAACAATTCTTGTGACAACAGACGGAATTCCTTCGTTCCCTTTCTCAAAGGCGAAGATATCGATTTCGAACAAAAAGGGAATCTCGAGTACAAGCCAAGGAGAAAGACTGCCATCTCAGGCATACCATCGACAGAGTCAGGAAAGGACAGGCATAAGGCGCGCTAAAAAAATCCGATCTTTCAACTCTATCCCTTCTCCAGCTAACCAAGCTAATTCCCAGCTCCCTATGAGCTCTGAGTCGCTAACGCAAAGAGGAAGAAGAGCTACTTCCATCATTCCAATAGTAACAAGGTAAACCGAACCCAAGTGAAGTTAAGCCGAGTCCTTTTCTTCCCCACTGCTTCGAAGCCGGAGGCAGACACGTGGGGTTCACTGGAAGGGAGAGTGGCGGGAATTCATTTTTGCAATGTAATGGAACTCAAAGCCTGTTTCATAGGCTGTACTCGTACTCACCGACTACACGGACTCTATACCAAGTCATGAGCGATAGCGAAGCCAAGCCGCCAACCAAGCCAATGCGCCATCCCTATCCCTTCCCGATGAAGCTTCCTTTGATTTTTATGAATGAGGGAGGAAGGCGCATGCAAGAGAAAAGAAAGCCCCTATTTGGGCATGAGCTCTAGTACATTGACCTCTCGCAGACCTGAAAGTCAAGTTTTTGGCTATTGATAAATCAAATAATAGAGACGAAGAAAGCCGTATAGATTCTAAATAAGGGAGGAACTCGACCTCGGCCAGCCGGCCAGGAATGATGACCAATTGCTTGAACCTCGGATGAGGACATGGAGGAAGATGGGCCGGCCAGAGCCGCAGGCAGATGATAAATAATAAGACTAAAACTTTAAAAGATGCTGGGTGAAGGTGAATCGCCTTCAAACTGAGGATTCACAATGACTTTGACTCAGACTTCCCTTCCTAAAAGACAAAGGAGTAGCGGGGTTCGCTAGCCGACCTTGCCTGAAAGTACTTTTCTCTGACGCTTAAGGGGTAAAGAATAGCTTCGCTGAAACTAATGCTTTTTCCCTTGCTGGCTTTCCACCATTCAAACTTGGTTACTTCCTACGCTATTCGCCGGCATTGAACTATTCTCTCGACATTCTTCTTCATTCAGATACTATTAAAATATTTGAAGGAGCTGGTTGGTGATGCTCTTCCCATGGTTTACCACCGATGAGGAGTATTCTGCATGCCATCGACCTAGTACCTGGTGCTAGTTTCCCAAACCTGCCTGCTTATCGAATGCTACCTGCCTTTTAATTTAAGCCCCTTGCGCTAACATCGTTCAGTTCCCGGGCCCCTATCATCTGGGGATTCTATTTTCATACGTAGTCTTTCAACACTTGATTCAATGGTGTCAAGCTCCTTCTGCTTTGATGCTTCGCTTAGCGCTACTACTCCTATGATATTGATTTATTAAGTGCATGGCTGCGGGCAGGAGGTAACAAGAAAAAGAAGGTCTTTTTTCACTAACTAAAATCCCTCTTTGGATGAACATTTCATGGGATTCTTCCAATACTTACTGAGAACTAGTACACCACCTTCTATTCTTAGCCGCAGAGAGCCCTCGTCACTAATTTATGGTGATTATGTATTGGCTTAGCCACACCGGTCAAGGGCCATTGGGAGACTACTAAGGAGAAAGTCTTCAGCAGAAGACTCACAAAGGGATACTGACAAGGCCAAAAACAAAATTCGGATTCGGGTGCTCTTGCCGAGGAAGAATGGAATGATTCTTGCCACTTTTTCTTCCCTTATGCCGATGCTGACTCTGATCGCCTTGAATACTATCCTTTCCTTAGGAATAGCAGGAAAGATCAGATCCATGAAGACTATGGGTCAGGGGTCAGGATATTTAGTTAAACCCGCCCCAGTCTTTAACCTGGGAATAAAATATTTAAAAAAGATCCTCCCGGAAAAGCTTGAACGTGTCGAGCAGAAGTCTTTCCAAAGCCAAGTATGGTTAAGCTTCTTGTCCCACCTCCTAATGGAAACTCGGTCTTTTTGTCCGACATGCCTAGAGAGCCTCTGACTACACTTCATGCCAGATCCTTGCTTGGGTTATCCTTTCTCATTTTTTCTAAGCTAGTTCACCTTATTTTTTTGGAAGACTCGGCTTGTCCATTAGCCTGAGCAAAGGTGTTGAGTGAATCATTTCAACAAAAACTATATATATTAGCAAACTCTTTTACTTGATCACCTGTGAAGACTCTACCTTGATCGGCAACCGAGGAAAAGGAATCTGAAGCTACTTAGCTACACGTCGAAGGTATTCTTCAATATCCTGATCTCGAAATTGCGTAAGATAAAGAAGCTCTTCGTCGAATTAAAACAAGGGACTTTTAAAAAGGTCTCATCAGGAAGGACGTCAGACAACATGATCCGAGGAAAAAAGGCTCTCATCAATACCGTGGGAACCCGAATTCAAAAGAGAAAGCTCGGTGCAGCTACACACCTGCAAGCTTCGGTAGCTGAAGAAGAGCTGTTCTCGCAGGGAAAAGAAAGATGATTTACCAAGGGTATCCCTAAGTAAAGATGCCGAAGTCCAAGGTGTCGAAATTACACGGGAAAGCCCACTATCTTGTTCTTACTAACCCAGCAGCCTAAAGGACCTTAGAGTTTGCAAGGTCACCAGCAGTGGTGTGAGGGAGCCACAAACAAATGCTGCCCTATTCTTTCACAAGAAAGACTTATATTGAAGATCCAGTCTCTTTTCGTTGTAGGAAACCAAATAGCAAAGACAGAGCTGACGGTTTTTCCTCAATCAGCAACTGCCTAAGAAAACGGCCCCCCATGTTTATTTTGCCTCATATGAAACACAAATTCCAACATTAAAACGCTTTACAAAGTTAGGCCCTAAATACGCGAAAGCAAGGCGGGGCTTTAACTACTTTTAATCCGCCTATCTTTATAAGTTCGAGCTTGAGTTTGACTCCTTTTCTTAAATCTTAGTTTCTCTTTATTTCTACCTTTTTAGGTATTTTCTATCTTCTTTGTCAGCAATTCAAGGAATTGGATTTCTTTCATGCCTGACTTTCAAAGGTTGGGTTCTCTCTGGGCGGTCGAGCCCTATCCTTTGCTCTAAGAGGGTTGGGCTGCTCAGCAGGGCTTGCCTTGACTGTAGACTTTACTTTACGAGCGCTGCTCACATACCAAAACCATATGATGCCTCTCGGCGAGGGGACATCAGGCTCTGAGTCTCCGGCATCTCAGTCGGACTCCCCATGCCTCCTCGGAAACGGATTCGGACGGATCTCCACCACAATCCGTCTCGTCCCCTGGGAGCGTCACCGCTGCGGAGGTAGAAAGTCACACGCGGGATGATCCTAACTCTAATTTGTTTTCGGAGGAACACTTAGACCGATTGCGACAGGATAACCGACGCCGTCTGCAAGAGAACGCCAACCTCCTTAAACAAGCGGAGGCCGGGCTTCGACGGCAAGAGGTTTAATATCATAAAAGCACGCGACGCCCATAGAGATGAAGCAGCGCGCGTCCAAAAATAAGAACTCTTACAGTCAACTGTAGAGTTCATTCAAAGCAACCGCCACCTATTTGAGGAGTAGCGGCGTGGCGCTGCTGGGTGCTTCTGATCAATAGAACAGGAAGAGGAGGAAAAAACTGAACGACGTTTGGGCTTGATCTTGTTGTACGTCGGAAGCCGGGGTCCGCCCGGTCCAGCCCCAACCTTACGTCTATCTCTATATACGAATATAGAAACGACCTTCCAAAGCCAGGAGTGAGGTGGAAGAAGACTTGGGAACGGGGGTTAGCTTCTCTCCCTCTCCTTATGGTCGAGTATTTATCTAAACCTCTCGCTTACTTGTACTACCTCTCTTCGCATTCGACGATCGGGAAAAGACAGTCTTTCTCCTTCGGACCGGTTGTTATGATCGCTGCCTTCGCTTTCGCTTTTTCTCCATAAAAGAGGAAGAAGTCTCATTGGTAAGGGGACTATGAACTAAACTATACGTGTAATCAAAGGCTGAGCCCTTGTCACTCTACTTTTGGAGACTGTGACCCTGCTGATGCTTCTTTTTTATCTTATTTTTGCTTGCGGACCACACCACGGATCCTTGGGTGGAATAGGCACCTTGACCATCCTTGACTTCTCTGGTAAGTTAGGCATCTTCCCATACATAGCCAAGTACGGATTTGGTGGGGGAAGAATAGGTAGGCAGAGATCCGTGAATGCGCAAGCAAAAAGAAAGCATTCACCGACTTACTTACGGAATCTCAAATCGATTTCTTTGTGTTAAGCATATAGCATTCGTTTGTTTAGAATGTGCTTTGAAAAGCTTATGAGATGGATGATTTCTGATTATTATTTATTACTAAGAAAATCAGTCAAGTTCAAGTGTGTCATCTTTCTATACGAAAAATAGAAAGAGATAGAGAGAGCGAGAGAATGAAGTGAAGGAGCTTACCCTTTCTCTACTTTTGATTCACTTGCAGCATCTAGCCCTTGAAAGCAATTACCATGTCTTAGAAGGAAAGTCATAGGATTCACTGTCAATTCCTTTTGTGGACATCTGAGGAGAGGGGGAAGGCCTTCGCGCCGGCGGGTCAAGTAGATGCGGCACATTGCATATGTATTATTGATATCCCGAAAGCCAGTGCCAGCTACTCCTACTGCTATTGGCTAAAGACAATATATTCGCCGCAAACCAAGGGACAGCCCTCTTTGTCCACCTGTGAACCTTCTTCTACATGGATGTCAGTTGCTTTAAAGGAAGAAAAGGAGGTAAGAAAAGCAAAAAGGCAAGGGCATGCGATGCCTACTATTTCTATATGTCATTTGCTTGCTTTAGGGCTAGGCTAAGCCTTTAGCTGCGGTTACGAAGAGCTCTTATTCACTCACCAGAAAGACCTGTTATTGCAAGAACAGGATTATCTTACCTTAGCCAGCTTAGAAGTTAATTTCCTATTGAGGAAGTAGTGCCATTAGTTGGAAATTGCATTTCATCTGGACATGAAATCGAAAGTTATATTTCTCGATGCATACTCATATTATCGATATGCCACAAGCTCAAGTCCCACAGCAGATTCTAGCACAACCGAGTCTGATTAACTGACTTCACCACCACCGCTTACGGCTATTTGAACAACGGTTATTTCAGTTATTCCCACATAAAATTAAATTGCAAAGAGAACAGCGGCAACAGATATGGCAACAACAGGATGATAAACCTTCTTCCCTTAACCAGGTCTCAGTTAAGTTCCTATAATTTCTGTGCAGGCGAAGGTTAAGTCTGGAAGCAGGAATGATTCTTACTCCATAAAGGTAGTGAGTTACCTACTAGTCGTAGGGCAGGAAAAGCTATTACACAAACAAGCCAGTTTTGCCAGGCTGAAGTAATGCTTATATAATCTGCTATTTCAACATCATCATATTTACCTCTAAAGAATGGAGCTTCCTAAGACTAGGTGAACAAGGTCTTTTTCTAAGAAGCATGTTGACAAAGCAGAAATGACACACACACCCACTAAAGTATTTACAGATAAGCTCGGCACCTTACGGCCATGTGCCTAGGATCCCCTGAGTGCTCTAAGGATTAAAGTCCAAATCCTATAGGAATTGAAATACCACACTCAGATCGGTGAATCTATCAGGTTTCTTTCTCCTCCTCCGGGATTCATTAATAGAACTTAAATGCAGGAATAAGCACATAGACCATAGGTATGGAAGAATAAAAATTCATTCATGTGCTTATATTTCTAATTTTTCCTAGGAGAACAGGTTGGGTTACCGTAAAGTAAAATACAACTAACTATGCTCTGGTTTTTTCCTTGCCAAGGCCTTTTGACACGGGATCAGCCAGATCTCATCTGGACTCCACATACTTACTGGAAATTTTGTCAAGATCCTTCTCACATACATCAGACACACTGGTATGGATTACCTATTAGTTGCCTAGCTGTACTATCTCAGCATGGCAGCCGTAAAAATTAATTGTCTAGACCGGCAACAATTGCTCCATATCGGTACTTCTACCAAGATGTTCCTGAGCCGCTCTACTTCTCTTCAAGCAGAGGTATATGAAATAAACTTGTTTTCCATGAAGGAATGAGTTATGCCTGTGATTTCGATGAAATTGCTCCTCTACCTAATATAATTGATAGTTTAAGTTTACTATTAGAAGTTTTCCAAAGTCTAAAATTGAGGGCTTGGTCCCGAGCATCTACCATTATACCCACAATGATTGGACCACTTAATAGGACCTTTTTGGCTTGGCTATTCTGGCTGGGCCTTCTTCTATTCGTACCTGCTTCCGTTTCTGCCCCCGCCATTAAAGCTTTCTGGTCCAGGCCTCAGGCACAGACCTGAAACTTAACTGATACGCAAAACTAAATTAAGCACAAAAGTAACATCCATCCATATATATGGGAATAACCCCTGTTCGTAAACCCAGTTGTCTTAGGCTGTATGAGTCTTCCTTAAACGAGTGAAACGCTCTAAAGAGTAGCCTACGGGAGATAGCTATATCTTTTCTATCTTCTTAATAACAAGCACAGAAGCAGGAAAGCTAGCCACCCCGATTCCTTCTTACTTCACTTTAGGCAGTGTCCATACGTTCCGGCGTGGTGCAAGAGAAAGAAAGTCTTATTAAAAAGTATTCCCTTTCATGAGAAAAGTTGTTGGTGGAATTCTTCAAAGTCTTTCCGCTGTTTTGGGAGAGCACAAAAGCTGATTGATTAGGAAAGAGCTGCTAAGAGGGATGACTCGCCCTTAGCCCTTGTCTAAAACCTAGCAAACAGACCGTTGTAAACCAGGTGAACTAGAGCGAACAGGAGAAGCAAGCAAATAGCGGCCTCTCATCCAATCCACCTCTAGCAGTGAAAGTAAGGTATTCCGATCTTTGATCCGCCGATTCAGGAGCGATTGAAGCGAATACTAAGAATGCAAGGAAGGGTTCCCCCAGTAAAGGCCACAACTGAAACCTCCGTTGACATCAGGTCCTCCTAAAGATTTTCCAAAACTCCATATCATTTTCAGCGGCAACACATTGACTGCGGATCCGTTATCTACCAATATCCGTGATACGGGCTTCCCGTTCAAGTGAGCTTTGACGTACAGAGGCTTGATGTCTTGGGTCATCTGGGGAGAGGCTTTGTCTAACACGACCTTTTTCGGCTCCCCGGGCTTTGACTGTATGGTCACCTGGCAGGTAACCTCTGGCTCTCCAGCAACTTCCGGAATCGGTACCTTCTGGGCTCGTTGAGCAAGAAGAGCCTTTAATCTATTCGAGATAAAGCCTTCCGGGTTTACTGTGACTTTCATCTCTTCATCCCTCTGGGTCCTCTTCTGATCTTTCTTCAATCATCTCCTCAGGGTCTTCCCTGCGGGGCTATACCGTTCGGGCCCACCTTTTATACCATTAATAAAATAGCGTATCTAACGAGTCTATCCGTCTAAGTCTCAGAGGAGTCGGGTACAGACCTATGTCCTTACCTTGCTGGCATTTCGTACCTGGGGCAAGCTCCATTTCAGCCAATGCCAGTCTTAGTTCTTCTCCGGAGGTTTAACATAGATTGATTACCTGGGGAACCTCTAGTCTCTAGCCCTGTACAAGTATAGGGTCTTTCAGGCTTTATGTACTATATTTGCGTATTACCAGTTGCCTTCCCGGACTTCGGATTCGTTCAAAGAGAAAGAGTGGTTCTTGCTATTTCTTTCTCCCTCTCGCCACGTGAAAGCTATAGAAGTACCATATTTTCCTTTCACAGCGCTAATGATAGGAAAGAAAAGTCTCCTCTTCGTGTTCATGCCCCACGGTCTAATAGATGTCTCAAAGAGTGGACTAAAAGATCTTATATTCCCCTAATAGCTCCTTCTATCAAAGAGGGCATTCTTTTTCCTTCCCTTCGGGAGTCTGGTATGCCTTGGATCTTGATATCTGGTATTTGAGCCGGGGGGAAAGCAGAAGGAGTTGGCAACAGCAACGGACTTGATTGAATGTACCGTGTACCGACTGCTTCGCCTAACCCTTATGTACCAACATACGAGACCTCTATTCGACGAGGAGTATCGGGTTTTGCAAGTTCTGCGACTCCTACCGCCGCTGCCATAGACCAAGGTTTGAACAAGTCCAGTGGTGAAGGATGCCCGCGAGGGTCTCGACCGTTCTCAAACTAACTTCTCAGAATGACCGCTAAAAAAAAACTATTATATATCATATCAATCACATG